AATAGAGATAAGAAGATAAGAAATAAAAGGAAGCACAAGCGGGTAGCGGGAATCGAACCCGCATCGTTAGCTTGGAAGGCTAGGGGTTATAGTCGACGTTGATTCATCTGTTTTACTTTAACGTCTCTAATTCAAAACCGAACGTGAAACTTTGGTTTCATTCGGCTCCTTTATGGAAGATGGATAAATTTCCAGGTGTCAGATATGAACGAAGTTAAAAAAATTCGACCTATAACATCTATGTCAGCTTTTCTGTATGAATGCATTCAAAATGACCCGCTTTCTAGACGATCCTTATAGAAAAGAAGGTGATTCTAACACTTTTTCTAGTTACTTCGTTCTCTATTTCTATTTAATAGAATCCTTAGGAAAATTTGTTTCCACCGAGCTATAAAAAATGCGTCGATGTCTCTAGTAAACCAAAGTCATTGTTTAATAGCTATTTTGCTTCAATTTTCCCTATACAACAAAAAAAATGGAAGATTTAGTTACGATTAGAAATAAGCTTTCTATCTTTATCCATGGATTCCTTACTCATACTCATTCGATTGGAGGTATTGATCCAATTAATCAAAATTTTGTTTCGTAATTTCATAATTGAATTCTTCAATTTGGAATTGATTCTTGGATACAAATCACGAAAATGTCTATTGTTCCTCGAATTTTTTATTGAGAGGGAAAGGGTTAAATCCTTTTTACGAGATAAAGTTTTTTATCGGAATGGAATATTCACCAAACCGAGGGACCCCTTAACTATAAAGGGATTATATAGAACGAATCACACTTTTACCACTAAACTATACCCGCTACAATCCTATTGTTGTATATAAATTGACTTTTTGTCGAACAAGAAACTCGGGCATAATCGAAAGATAGGATCAAAAAAGAATCATCAAAATTATAGCCTTACCGAGAGGACTTAATGAGATTAGGAAACGAGGACTCATTTAAATAACTAAAAACCAAGTCTTTTTCGAGAGGTTTTTGATGGATATGGCTTGACAAAACCATTTAAGCCGTAACATAAAAATGCATTGTTCAAGAATTTATGCTTCTTTTTTTTTCTTATCTTAATTCTTATCTTACATTTTTTTTTTTTTTTCTTTTTTATTTATTTCCATTTACTTTTAAAATAAAAAAGAAAAAAAAAAGCTAAGAAATGAGAAATGAAATGACATTTTGATTCTATATCAAAGGAATCAAAATAGTCTTTTTTATAATTGTTTCAATATCAATAATAATAAGCATTTGTGTTTTCAAATTAAATATTAAATAAAGCATTTGAATTTGATTTGTTGTAACAAAAGAGGCCCGGCCCAGCTAGGGACTGACCAGGCCAAGCCGCGGGTTTCTTTGGAAAAAAGAAGAAAGGCTTTTTTCAAGCCTTATTTTGGCTTATGGAACATAGGAATTATTCTTTTTCAATTGGGGGAGAGGTGGCTGAGTGGACTAAAGCGGCGGATTGCTAATCCGTTGGACGATTTTTTCGTACCGAGGGTTCGAATCCCTCTCTTTCCGTTTTCGTCGATAACTTTAGTATTTCTTTTCAGAATTTTTCGCGAGTTCCTTTATTTTAAGTTAAGTTATATGTTAGTTTTTTTCTATAGTAACTATAGTTAAGTTATATAGTTTAAGTTCTATATATAGTTAAAAAAAAAATGTGAATTGAATTATAGTGAAAATCCTACTAAGAACATTTTCAAATCAAGCAAGAAAAAAAAATCTTCTTTTTTTTTTATTCTTCACGTCCAGGATTACGTCCTGGATCATTAGATAGGAATCCAAAGATGAATAGAGAGACAAAGAATATTACTACCGTGTAAACAAATAGTTTTAGAGTAAGCATTAAATAATCTCCAAGATTCTTTTTTTAGGAAAAAAGAGAATAGATTCTCTATTTGTATTTTATACCGCATAACCTACTATACTATTTTCTATTTTGAGTTTGATACCAAGAAATAAACACTTAAAGTTCTTTTGCGACTAGAAAAGAATTTTCAAAACAAAAAAATTTTCTTTCATACACATAATTAGACATTCTGGAAGACTTCAAGAGGTCTTGAAATGGAAAAAGGCAGTGAAATGTGGTGTTCCTAATTTATCACAGCTAGACCAGAATTTCAATATTTGCTTTGAATCAAGGGTTCATACTGTAAGACTTATCTGATCTTATCAATTGGTATAATTTTTTTTGTTTTCAAAGAAATCATGAATTTGTCTAGCACAGTATTAAAAATCTCATCGAAAACTTACAGCAGCTTGCCAAACAAAAGCTAAGAGAAAAAAAAGAAGAGGGATTACTGGCATAACATCTACAATTGGATTTAAAAAAGCGTAGGCCTCGGGCAATTTGGCGACGAAAGAACTACTTGAAGAAAGGGCAGAATTAAGACAGATATAGATCAAATTAAATATATTAAGCATAACAAACGTTTTGTTCTTGAGGGTAATTTTATTTATTTTGATTGAGTTATTAATAAGGCGGGTTATTGATATAAAGGAAAATGAATCAATATAAATAAAATATACCAAAAAACCTTCTTTGATTTGTTTGATTTGAACTCGCCCAATCAAAACCCCTCCAATTCTCAAATCAAAAGGGAATAGAATAAATCATACTTTCATACAATATCTTAATTGAATTAGATGTAATGATCAATAAATTCATCAGTTTAATTCTATATCTACATATAGAAAAATTCTATCAATAATCTCATTTTTTTTTAATATTTAATTTAGGCTGGAGTTGACGAATACCCAATATCGATATTAGTCTTTATTAGTGTCAAATAGAAATGGGGCGTGGCCAAGTGGTAAGGCAACGGGTTTTGGTCCCGCTATTCGGAGGTTCGAATCCTTCCGTCCCAGAGCATATTCGTCTGCACATTCAACACATTATGCTATTATCACATACTTAACCCATAAAATATCATATATTTTATATGATTTATATTTTATCCGAATAAAGGTTACTTTTTTGAACAACCTTCTGTTTATCTGTTTAAGAGTAGATTCTTTTACGATTATAATATTGAAAAAATGGATATGGATTGGGGTTTATATTGAATTCTTGCTGAGACTTATTCCTAAACTATATTTCAGATAGAAAAAAAAAGTATAGATTACTAAGTACTGCCCGAACCAATGATTATTCATAATTCCATAATGGAATTAATTATATACCGGTTCCAAACTAAAGGAATGTTATGGTAAAACTTCGTCTAAAACGATGTGGTAGAAAGCAACGTGCGACTTGAAGGACACGATCCGCTGTGGATTCTTAGATCCACCATTTTTGATTATTATCATAGTAATGAAAGTGCTCTTGGCTCGACATCGTTTGTTCGCTTACCCTAAAACCTCTTGGGGGGTTGTGATGGAAACCGTATCATCTATGATGAAGCTCGAGAAAAACGTATTGATTTGTTTCTTGGAGGCACGAATCTAAGGTTAGTATCAATTAATAAATTGGGACAACTTTGTAAGTATATTTTCGATAGAGAGATCGAACAGGGTCCAATTCAAGCAAGTTTCAAATTCAAAAGTCAAATTTTTTGAATTGGTAAAACTTTTTCGATCAAATCAAAAGTGTCTTACACAGGAATTGATCATTTGTATGATTGTTTGATACAAACAAAGAAATTCCCCAAAATGGTATGTTGCTGCCATTTTGAAACGATTCAAGATCACCAAAGTAATGTCTAAACCCAACGATTCAAGGCAAAGATAAAGGATCCTAGAACAAGGAAATACCGTTTCAATTGTCTCAACAACTAGAACTAGATTAAACTAAACTAAAATGAAGAATCAAAATAGATTCGAAAGGAGATAGACAAAGGGGGGATTAGAGACCGCTCAATAAATGAAATGCTTCGAAATTTTCCTTTGCGAGTTATATAACTTGAGTTATGAGAGTTCAAATTACAAATATGAATAATTTTTTTGTTGGGTAAAGAATAAGAAACAAGTAGATAAATAATATATAAAGAGATTCTGAACCTAATCGTTTCAAAAAAAGACAGACCGTTCTTGGTCTAATTGATTTGATGAGTTTATGGATATATTTGACATTAGAATTCTCTACATAAACATAACTTGAATTTTCTTTTTCTTGAGCCGTACGAGGAGAAACCTTCTTATACGTTTCTCGGGGGGGTTATCTACGTCTATCCCAATGGGCCGTTTATCGAATCGTTGCAATTGATGTTCGATCAAGAAGAGAGGGAAGAGCTCTTCGGAAAGTGGGGTTTTATGATCCGATAAAGAATCAAACCTATTTAAATGTTCCTGTTATTCTATATTTCCTTGAAAAAGGCGCTCAGCCTACAGGAACTGTTCATGATATTTCAAAGAAGGCAGGGGTTTTTATGGAACTTCCTCTTAATCACCAACCAAAATTCAATTAATCCAATATCAATATATAAAAAAGCAAATATATAAATTAAGGTGTGTATGATTTGTATATAGTTTTGTATAATCTTTTCTTTACTATACTATTACTATTTTTTCTCCTTTTCATTTAAAACTTCTATCCTATTTCATTTAGTATTTCGAATATAGTATAGTATAGAATTAGATAATGTCGTCTTTTCTATTTTTTAAAAGATAAAAATTGATTTTTTTTTTTATTTTTTTAATGGAATAGATTGAAAAATATAGCAAAAATATAGCAAGAGAATAGAATAAACAATTTTGTCTTCCATTTTTGATAGTCTTCCGTTTTTGATATTATTGTCATATCAATGAGTGTTTTTCATTAGAATTCTATGAACAACTAAAAAAGCAAAGTTAACCCTTTGCTTTTTTATTTATATCTTTTCCTTATCGTATATTGATTGAGATTAATTGAATAAAACTGGTTTTTTTCTACTTCTTCTATCATTTATTCGCTCGTCTACACCCTTTTCTCTCTATATCGATTATCTATGCAGTGCCAATCCAACATAAATCCTTTTTTTTTTTAATCGAATACTAAAATACTAATTAAAATACTACTCTAA